AACGACAGAAAAAAGGATTGATCAAATTCTATTGAGTCTGACTCATAGTGATCATTTATCAAAGAATGACTCTGGTTATCAAATGATTGAACAACCGGGATCAATTTCCTTACGATACTTAGTTGACATTCATCAAAAGGATCTAATGAATTATGAGTTCAATAGATCCTGTTTAGCAGAAAGACGGATATTCCTTGCTCATTATCAGACAATCACTTATTCACAAACCTCGTGTGGGGCTAATAGTTTTCATTCCCCATCTCCTCATGGAAAACCCTTTTCGCTCCGCTTAGCCCTATCCCCTTCTAGAGGTATTTTAGTGATAGGTTCTATAGGAACTGGACGATCCTGTTTGGTCAAATACCTAGCGACAAGCTCCTATGTTCCTTTCATTACGGTATTTCCGAACAAGTTCCTGGATGACAAGCCTAAAGGTTATCTTATTGATGATATCGATATTGATGATAGTGACGATATCGATATTGATGATAGTGACGATATTGATGATAGTGATGATGACCTTGATATTGATACGGAGCTGCTAACTATGACGAATGTGCTAACTATGTATATGACGCCGAAAATAGACCGATTTGATATCACCCTTCAATTCGAATTAGCAAAAGCAATGTCTCCTTGCATAATATGGATTCCAAACATTCATGATCTGCATGTGAATGAGTCGAATTACTTATCCCTCGGTCTATTAGAGAACTATCTCTCCAGGGATTGTGAAAGATGTTCCGCTGGAAAGATTCTTGTTATTGCTTCGACTCATATTCCCCAAAAAGTGGATCCCGCTCTAATAGCTCCGAATAAATTAAATACATGCATTAAGATACGAAGGCTTCTTCTTCCACAACAACGAAAGCACTTTTTCATTCTTTCATATACTAGGGGATTTCACTTGGAAAAGAAGATGTTCCATACTAACGGATTCGGGTCCATAACCATGGGTTCCAATGCGCGAGATCTTGTAGCACTTATCAATGAGGCCCTATCAATTAGTATTACACAGAAGAAATCCATTATAGAAACTAATACAATTAGATCAGCTCTTCATAGAAAAACTTGGGATTTTCGATCCCAGATAAGATCGGTTCAGGATCATGGGATCCTTTTCTATCAGATAGGAAGGGCTGTTACACAAAATGTACTTCTAAGTAATTGCCCCATAGATCCTATATCTATCTATATGAAGAAGAAATCATGTAAGGGAGGGGATTCTTATTTGTACAAATGGTACTTCGAACTTGGAACGAGCATGAAGAAATTCACGATACTTCTTTATCTTTTGAGTTGTTCTGCCGGATCGGTCGCTCAAGATCTTTGGTCTTCATCCAGACACGATGAAAAAAATTGGATCACTTCTTATGGATTCGTTGAGAATGATTCTGATCTAGTTCATGGCCTATTACTATTCTTACTATTAGAAGTAGAAGGCGCTCTGGCGGGATCCTCACGGACAGAAAAATATTGCAGTCAGTTTGATAATAATCGAGTGACATTACTTCTTCGGTCCGAACCAAGGAATCAGTTAGATATGATGCAAAATGGATCTTGTTCTATCGTTGATCAGAGATTTCTATATGAAAAATACGAATCGGAGTTTGAAGAAGGGGAAGGGGCCCTTGATCCGCAACAGATAGAGGAGGATTTCTTCAATCACATAGTTTGGGCTCCTAGAATATGGCGCCCTTGTGGCAATCTATTTGATTGTATCGAAAGGCCCACGGAATTGGGATTTCCCTATTGGACTGGGTCATTTCGGGGCAAATGGATCATTTATCATAAAGAGGATGAGCTTCAAGAGAATGATTCGGAGTTCTTGCAGAGTGGAACCATGCAGTACCAGACACGAGATAGATCTTCCAAAGAACAAGGCTTTTTTCGAACAAGCCAATTCATTTGGGACCCTGCGGATCCATTCTTTTCCCTATTCAAAGATCAGCCCTCTGTCTCTGTGTTTTCACGTCGAGAATTCTTTGCAGATGAAGAGATGTCAAAGGGGCTTATTGCTTCCCAAACAAATCCTCCTACATCTATATATAAACGCTGGTTCATCAAGAATACGCAAGAAAAGCACTTCGAATTGTTGATTCATCGCCAGAGATGGTTTAGAACCAATAGTTCATTATCTAATGGATCTTTCCGTTCTAATACTCTATCCGAGAGTTATCAGTATTTATCAAATCTGTTCCTATCTAACGGAACGCTATTGGATCAAATGACAAAGACATTGTTGAGAAAGAGATGGCTTTTCCCGGATGAAATGAAACATTTGATTCATGTAACAGGAGAAAGATTCCCCATCCCTTAGCCGTAAAGATATGTGCCCATGAAAAGGGGATGAAGTGGAACAGAATTGGCCGGATGGTAGAGTCGTGGAAACACTTGTTTCTTCCATCTTTTTGGCCTTAGCTCCATGGAACAATATGCTACTGCTGAAACATGGAAGAATTGAAATCTTAGATCACTATGTGTGGATGATAAGAACTGC